AAGGATTCTTTTTTAGTGAACGTGCCACAACTTCTAACTCCTTTAAATTGCAAAGATGTGAAAGAATAACAAGATTATTTCAAATTCTCAAAATTCGATTTTCATTCAATATTCCTATTTACGGCGACGAAGAATAAAACGATCACTATATTTTTTCCTTTTCCGAGTTCTTCTTCCAAGTGTAGCATAGCCCCAAGGGGTCGTAGGTTTTTTTCTACCAATTGGGGCTTTCCCTTCACCGCCCCCATGGGGATGGTCTACAGGGTTCATAGCAGTTCCTCTTACTACGGGACGCTTACCTAGCCAACATTTAGATCCGGCTCTACCCAAACTTTTTAGCTTCACCCCAACATTACCTACTTGTCCGACTGTTGCTAAGCAGTTTTTGGATATCAAACGGACCTCCCCAGATGGTAATCTTAATGTGGCCGATTTACCTTCTTTTGCAATCAGTTTCGCTCGAGCACCTGCTGCTCTAGCTAATTGTCCACCCTTTCCCAGTGTGATTTCTATATTATGTATGGCCGTGCCTAAGGGCATATCGGTTGAAGTGGATTCTTCCTTTTTCTCAATAAGAACCCCTTCCCAAACTGTACAAGCTTCTTCCAAAGCATACGGCTTTCTAGATGTATATGATGATATCTAGACAGATGGATCTTATATGATCGTATGATGAAGTACCATATTTTTGGATAGATAGGAATCCAAATCTGCCGAATCGCTCATGTTATGATCTCTTCTACATCCTAGGTCTCCCCGTTCCATCATCTGGCTTATGTTTTTCATGTAGCATTCAGACCGAATGACTCTATGAAATTACGTCGATACTTCCACATATTACGGGTAACGTAGGAGACATCTCTATTTTTCCCCGGGGGGTCTTTCTAATTACAGCTTTCAATTCGCCTCTGACCATCAAATTAAATGTGAATAACCCGTCTTTGAAACAAGGGGCGCTTCCGGTTCTGTCCGTGCTTCAAACAATTTTGTCTTCTCCATATTACCATATCTCTAGAGTCAATAATTGTCTATGAAGAACTACTGAACTCAATCACTTGCTGTCGTTACTCAACAGTTTTCTGTTGAGGTCTATCCTGTAGAGGTACTCAAATTGGATCAGTGATCGATTTATAGGTTTCGTCGTAAACCTAATTGGTTACTTCCAATTACGTAAATCAATAGTTCAAACCGCACTCAAAGGTAGGGCATTTCCCATTGATATAGGAACTTCTGTACCAGAACCAATGGTATCTCCAATTATAGCCCCTCTGGGATGTAAAATATATCTCTTCTCACCATCCCCATAGTGTATGAGACAAATGGATGCATTTCGATTAGGGTCGTATTCTATGGTTACGATTCTACCGGATATGTCTTTTGCATTCCGTCGAAAATCAATTTGACGGTATAGACGCTTATGACCTCCCCCTCTATGCCTTGCGGTAATGATTCCTCTGGCATTACGACCTTTACCACAATGATGCTGTCCATAAATCAAATTATTTCGTGGATTGGATTTCATGTCTACGGCTCCGTTGCGTGTGCTCGGGGTAGAAGTTTTGTATAAATGGATGGCCATGCTATCCTTGTTATTAAGTATTTTGCTTTAAGTTCTTTTCTCTATAAGAGGTGGAATAGAATAACCCGGTTGAAGCGTAATGATCATACGTCTGTAATGCATTGTATGTCCCATAATAGGTCTCACTCTTCTACCCTTTCGGGGGAGTCGATGACTATTCATAGCTATTACCTTGACACCAAAGAAGAGTTCGACCCAATGCTTTATTTCTGTCCTAGTTGATCCTGATTCGACATTAGAAGTATATTGATTGTTCCCCAATAACCGAATACTTTTTTCTGTAAATACTGCGTATTTGATTCCATCCATAAATCCATTTTCTTCCCTATGAGTTCCAGTATCGATAAGAATTCGAGTTCTTATTGTTCATATGTTATGGTATGAATATACCATACCAATTGGTGATGTATAGATGATGAGATTCTATTGATAGAGAGCCAATTCCAATCGACTTATTGAACGTTCCCATCGGCGTGCATCCAGCAGGAATTGAACCTACGAATTTGCCAATTATGAGTTGGGCGCTTTAACCATTCAGCCATGGATGCTTACCAGGGATTATCGTATACTTAACAGGGATTATCGTATATAAGCAAATTCCAATTGAAATCAAATCTTTAGGAGAAATCAATGAAAAACCATGCATTCCAATCCTGGATCTTGGAATTGAGAGAGATCAAGAATTCTCGCTATTTCTTAGATTCATGGATCAAATTCGCTTCACAAGAACGTTTTATGAAACTCTTTGACCCCCGAATTTTGCGTATCCTACTTTTACGCGATTCACAGGGTTCAACAAGCAATCCAGATCTCATGACCAAAGGTGTAGTACTGCTTGTAGTAGCGGTCCTTATATCTCGTATTAACAATCGAAAGATGGTCGAAAGAAAAAATCTCTATTTGATGGAGCTTCTTCCTATACCTATGAATTCCATTGGACCCAGAAATGAGACATTGGAAGAATCTTTTTGGTCTTCCAATATCAATAGGTTGATTGTTTCGCTCCTGCATCTTCCAAAAGGGAAAAAGATTTCTGAGAGTTGTTTCATGGATCCGCAAGAGAGTACTTGGGTTCTCCCAATAAAGAAAAAGGGTATCATGCCTGAATCTAACCGGGGTTCGCGGTGGTGGAGGAACCAGATCGGAAAAAAGAGGGATTCTAGTTGTAAGATATCTAATGAAACCGTAGCTGGAATTGAGATCTCATTCAAAGAGAAAGATAGCAAATCTATGGAGTTTCTTTTTTTATCCTATATGGATGATCCGATCCGCAAGGACCATGATTGGAAATTCTTTGATCGTCTTTCTCCGAGGAAGAAGCAAAACATAATCAACTTGAATTCGGGACAGTTATTTGAAATCTTAGGGAAACACTTGATTTGGTTAGACAATGTGTGGTTGGTAAACAAGGATCCGTTTTTTAGCAAGGTACGGAATGTATCGTCAAATATTCAATATGATTCCACAAGATCCACTTTCGTTCAAGTAACGGATTCTAGCCAATTGAAAGGATCTTCTGATCAATCCAGAGATCATTTCGATTCCATTAGAAATGAGGATTCAGAAGATCCCAAATTGATCGATCAAACAGAGATTCAGCAACTAAAAGAAAGATCGATTCTTTGGGATCCTTCCTTTCTTCAAACGGAACGAACAGAAATAGAATCAGATCGATTCCCGAAATGCCTTTTTGGATCTTCCTCAATGTCTCGGCTATTCACGGAACATGAGAAGCAGATGAATAATCATCCGCTTCCGGAAGAAACCGAAGAATTTCTTGGGAATGCTACAAGATCAATTCGTTCTTTTTTCTCTGACCATTTGTCAGAACTTCATCTGGGTTCGAATCCTACGGAGAGGTCTACTAGAGATCAGAAATTTTGGAAGAAAAAAAAACAAGATGTTTCTTTTGTTCCTTTCAGGCAATCGGAAAATCAAGAAATGGTTGATATATTCAAGATAATTACGTATTTACAAAATACCGTCTCAATTCATCCTATTTCATCAGATCCGGGATGTTATATGGTTCCGAAGGATGAACCGGATATAGACAGTTCCAATAAGATTTCATTCTTGAACAAAAAGCCGTTTTTGGGTTTATTTCGTCTATTCCATGACCGGAACAAAGGGGAATACACGTTACGTCACGATTTTGAATCAGAAGAGAGATTTCAAGAAATGGCAGATCGATTCATTCTATCAATAACCGAGCCGGATCTGGTGTATCATAGGGGATTCGCCTTTTCTATTGATTCCTACGGAAGAGATGAATCGAAAAAGAAATCTTTATTGGTTCTACCCCCTCTTTTTTATGAAGAGAATGACTCTTTTTATCGAAGGATCCGAAAAAAATTGGTCCGGATCCACTGCGGGGATGATTTGGAAGATCCAAAACGAAAAAGAGTGCTATTTGCTAGCAACAACATAATGGAGACAGTCAATCAATATAGATTGGTCCGAAATCTGATTCAAATCCAATATAGCGTCTGTGGGTACATAAGAAATGTATCGAATCGATTCTTTTTCATGTTAATGAATATGGAGACAGTCAATCAATATAGATTGGTCCGAAATCTGATTCAAATCCAATATAGCGTCTGTGGGTACATAAGAAATGTATCGAATCGATTCTTTTTCATGTTAACGAATAGATCCTTCGAATATGGAATTCCAAGGGATGAAATAGGAAATGATACTCTGAATCATATAACTAGAATGAAATATATGATCAACCAACATTTATTGAATTTGAAAAAGAGTCAGAAGAAATGGTTTGATCCTCTTATTTCTCGAACCGAGAGATCCATGAATCGGGATCCTGATGTATATAGATACAAATGGTCCAATGCGATCAAGAATTTCCAGGAACATTTGGAACATTTCGTTTCTGAACAGAAGCAGAAGAACCGTTTTCAAGTAGTGTTCGGTCGATTACGTATTAATCAATATTATCAAGATTGGAATCAATATTATCCAGAGTTCAAGCAAGAGTTCAATCAAAAGTATCAAGATTTGCTTGATTCCTACGAGACTCTCGAAGAAGACAAAAAAAAACGGTTGTCTATGTCACTCTTACTTCGTTGTTCCTTTTTCTATAGGTCAATTGTTCATTCCTTTTTGTCTAAGTCTAAGTCTAAGTCACTTCGTGATTTCTTTTTGTCCAAGTCTCAGTCTAAGTCACTTCGTGATTTCTTTTTGTCCAAGTCACTTCTCTTTTTGTCCAAGTCACTTTCTTTTTTCTTTGAGAGTCTCGGGAATATCCCCATTCATAGGTCCGGGATTCATAGATATGAATTGAAAGACCCGAATGATCAACCCCGCAATCAGTTATTCGAATCAATAGCTGTTCCAATTGTTCATTTGAATAAATTGAAACCCTTCTTATTGGATGATCCTGATACTTCCCAAAGACCGAAATTCTTGATCAATGGAGGCACAATATTACCATTTTTGTTCAATAAGATACCAAAGTGGATGATTGACTCATTCCATACTAGAAATAATCGCAGGAAATGCTTTGATAACACGGATTCCTATTTCTCAATGATATCCCACGATCGAGACAATTGGCTGAATCCCGTGAAACCATTTCATAGAAGTTCATTGATATCTTCTTTTTATAAAGCAAATCGACTTCGATTCTTGAATAATCCGCGTCACTTAGGGTTCTATTGTAACAAAAGATTCCCTTTTTATGTGGAAAAGACCCGTATCAATAATGATGATCTTACATATGGACAATTCCTCAATATCTTGTTCATTCGCAACAAACTATTTTCTTTGTGTGTCGGTAAAAAAAAACATATTTTTTTGGAGAGAGAGACTATTTCACCAATCGACTTACAGGTATCTGACATATTCATACCTAAGGATTTTCCACAAGGTGGTGACGAAACGTATAACTTGTACAAATCTTTCCATTTTCCAATTCGATTCGAGCCATTCGTTCGTAGAGCTATTTACTCGATCGCAGACATTTCACCTCTAACAGAGGAACAAATAGTCAATTTGGAAAGAACTTATTGTCAGCCTTTTTCCGATATGAATCTATCTGATTCAGAAGGGAAGAACTTACATCAGGATCTCCGTTTCAATTCAAACATGGGTTTGATTCACACTCTGCGTTCTGAGAAAGATTTACCATCCGCAAAGAGGAAAAAACGGAAATGCGTTGAGAAATGGCAGATATATAGAACCTTTCAAGGAGATTCAAATCTCTCAAAATGGAATCAGTTCCAAACATATATGCCATGGTTCCTTACTTCGACAGGGTGCAAATATCTAAATTTCACCCTTTTAGATACTTTTTCAAACTCATTGCCGATACTAACAAACTCATTGCTAAGTAGGAGTCCCCAATTTGTATCTATTTTGTATGATATTATGCATGGATCACGGCCAATTCCTCAGAAAAAATTGTGGGCGCTTCTTCGACATTTGCGGCCGCTTCTTCCACATCCACAAGGGAAGGGGATAAGTGAGATTTCGAGTCAGTGTTTTGAGATTTTGAGTCAGTGTTTTGAGATTTCGAGTCAGTGTTTCCAGAATCTTCGTCTTTTTCGGTTGGTGTTGGAAGAAAGGCTTCATCAAAAGAATGAGTCAACCCTTCCATTGATATGGACACGTCGGATATCAACAAATGCTTGGGAGTTCTTCGATTCAATCCTTTTCTTTCTTCTTGTTGTTGTTGTTGGATTTTTCGTTTCTAGAAATCTTTTCCTTCTTCCCCTAGTCTCTAGTGAGTTACTGACAGAGTTCGAAAAGATCAAATCTTGGATGATTCCATCATACATGATTGAGTTGCGAAAACTTTGGGATGTGTATCCTCCATCTGAATCTTTCTGGTTAACGGATCTCTTTCTAGTTGCTCTGCAACAATTAGGAGATTCTCTGGAAGCAATACGGGATTCTGTTTTGGGCAAGCTAATGGGCGTCCATGCCTCTCTGAAATATTGGAATATCAAGAAGAAACATTGGAGTCAAAATCTCATCGATCTCATAAGTATCATACCAAATCCCATCAATCGAATCACTTTTTCGATAAAAACGAGACATCTAAGTCGTACAAGTAAAGAGATCTATTCATTGATAAGAAAAAGAAACTCATGGAGAAGAAAAAAGGGGAAAGAGAATTGGATTGCTGATAAAGTAACATCCTTGGTCGCGAGCCATCCTTGGCTTCGTGATGACGAAAGAGAATTCTTGGTTGAGCTCTCCGACCTAACGACAGAAAAAGAAAAAAGAATTGATCAAATTCTATTGAGTCTGACTCATAGTGATCATTTTTCAAAGACTGACTCTGGTTATCAAAATCCAATGATTGAACAACCAGAATCAATTTACTTACGAGACTTAGTTGACATTCATAACAAGTATCTAATGAATTATGAGTTCAATAGATCCTGTTTAGCAGAAAGACGGGTATTCCTTGCTCATTATCAGACAATCACTTATTCACAAACCTCGTCTGGGGCTAATCGTTTTCATTTTCCATCTCACGGAACACCCTTTTCGCTCCGCTTAGCCCTAGCCCCTCCTAGGGGTACTTTAGTGCTAGGTTCTATAGGAAGTGGACGATCCTATTTGGTCAAATACCTAGCGACAAACTCCTATGTTCCTTTCATTACGGTATTTCCGAACAACACGATTAAGGAGTCTGAACAAGAGTTTCCTGATCCTTACGATCCGAAGGCTCCTAAGCCTCCGGTTTTCCATTTTGGTATTCGTGGTAGTGAGGATAAGGATACCGATATGGATCTTGGTGCTAAGTTTGATGCGGAGCTGATAAGTCTGAGGATGGCGATAAAGGTGCGTCGGGAACACCCAAACCCGAATCTGAGGTATGTTCCAGGGAAGGGCAGAACGGATGTGACCGGTCAATTCCAATTCGTAAGAGCAATGTCTCCTTGCATAATATGGATGCCAAACATTCATGATCTGGCGTCGAATTATCTCTTCCTCGGTCAATTCGTGAACTATCTCTCCAGGGATTGTGAAAGATGTTCCACTAGCAATATTCTTGTTATTGCTTCGACTCATATTCCCCAAAAAGTGGATCCCGCTTTAATAGGTCCGAATAGATTAAATACATGCATTAAGATACGAAAGCCTCTTCTTCCACAACAACAAAAGCACTTTTTAATTCTTTCATATACTAGGGGGTTTCACTTGGAAATGCAAATGTTCCATACTAAGGGATTCGGGTCCAAAACCGTGGGTTCCAATGCACGAGATCTTGCAACACTTAGCAATGAGGCCCTATCAATTGGTATTAGACAGAAGAAATCCATTATAGAAACTAATACAATTGAATTCGCTCTTCATAGACAAATTTGGGAGTTGCAAGGCGACTTCAGAACAGTTTCGGAGCATGGGATACTTTTCTATCAGATAGGAAGGGCTGTTGTACAAACTGTACTTCTAAGTAATTGCCCCCTAGATGCTCTATCTAGCTATCTAAAGAATCTGGGAAGGGGAAGCCATTTGTACAAATGGTACTTCGAACTTGGAACGAGCATGAAGAAATTCACGATACTTCTTTATCT